TAACCTTCTCTTTTTTGAATGGCAGTTCCAAAAAAACGTACTTCTATATTAAAAAAACGTATTCGTAAGAATATTTGGAAAAAAGAGGGGGGTTGGGCAGCGTTGAAGACTTTTTCGTTAGTGAAATCCCTTTCTACTGGGAATTCAAAAAATTTTTTTGTAAAACAAATAAATTCGAAACCGTTGGAATAATCTGAATAAGCCTGACTCAACAATGAGTTAATTGTGTTTCGAATTTATACTCTATACTATAGAAAAGTATAAAAAAGTAAGTAACCATTCCCTTTTGTGTAATGTTTTGAACAATTGATTTGTCTACTGAATTCGAAAAAAAAAAAAAGTACTTTTTTTTTTATTTGAAAACGGAATTAAGACAAACTCGAAAGTTTCGCCTTTCTTTTTATTTGAATATTTTTTATTATTCCCAGGATGGGGATTATTATTTTCCCCATCACCCAACATACGCCCTAAACAAGAAGATTTTTTTTATTGTTTCTAATATGTCCAGCCCAATACCTAAGTGATTTGATCAATCTTAGCGCAAATGAATACTGAAAAAAAAAAAACCTAACAATTACGACAACCCAAACACAAAAGTTAGGAAAAATGAAAAAAAGCGAAAGAACCCTTTTGAGTTGTTCCTTAGATTGAAGTTAGAACTAGTTAGTTACAGTCGTTACAACAGTTCTAGTTTATTAAACCAGAAACTATGAAAGTTAAGTTAACTAAACCTGAAAATGAAAACTTATTTAATTAAATATTAAATAAGACGACAAAAGGTGGAATCGTTAAATCTCCGTTTCAATCTCGACGATTGACTAATAATAGGTTATTATGATTTCGAGCAAGCCGCTATGGTGAAATCGGTAGACACGCTGCTCTTAGGAAGCAGTGCTAGAGCATCTCGGTTCGAGTCCGAGTGGCGGCATAGCATCTCCAAAAAGATATACAAAAGGTGCTCTAAGGAATTTAATTTATGATTTCCTTTCTGTATAGTTGAGGTATTCTCGCTTTTTATTTTTTTTTATGATCTTTTCAACTTTAGAGCATATATTAACGCATATATCCTTTTCGGTCGTTTCAATTGGAATTCCAATATATTTACTAACCTTATTAGTCGATGAAATAAGAGGACTATATGATTCCTCCGAAAAGGGGATGATAGCTACCGCTTTCTGTCTAACAGCATTATTAATCACCCGTTGGATTGACTCGAGGCATTTCCCATTAAGTGATTTATATGAATCATTAATCTTTCTTTCATGGAGTTTCTCCATTATTCATAGGATTTTCGGTTTTAAAAATAATAAAAATCTTTTAAGCGCTATAACGGCACCAAGTGCTATTTTTACCCAAGGCTTTGCTACTTCGGGTTTTTTAACCAAAATGCATCAATCCGGAATATTAGTACCCGCTCTCCAAGTCCAGTGGTTAATGATGCACGTAAGTATGATGGTATTGGGCTATGCAGCTCTTGTATGTGGATCCTTATTATCCATGGCTCTTCTAGTCATTACATCTCGAAAAGTAATAAGGATTTTTTTGAAAAGAAAAAATTCTTTAAATGTAAATGAGTCGTTTTGCTTCGGTGAAATCCAATACATCAATGAAAAAAGGAATGTTTTACTAAATACCCTTTCCGCTAGAAATTATTACAGGTATCAAGTGATTCAACAATTGGATCGTTGGAGTTCTCGTATTATTAGTTTAGGATTTATCTTTTTAACCATAGGAATTCTTTCGGGAGCAGTATGGGCTAATGAGGCGTGGGGTTCTTATTGGAATTGGGATCCAAAGGAAACTTGGGCATTTATTACTTGGACTATATTCGGGATTTATTTACATATTCGAACAAATAAAAATTTTGAAGGTGTAAATTCCGCACTTGTCGCTTCTACGGGATTTCTTATAATTTGGGTATGCTATTTCGGAGTCAATCTATTAGGAATAGGGTTACATAGTTATGGTTCATTTAATTAATATCTACTGGAATTGAGGAAAGGGTTTGATGAAGACAAACAACAAACATAGGACAGTGCATAGATCGAAACGAAACTTAGTGTTAGTATAAGACGCCGAGAACCTTTTGAATCAAGCAGTCCGGCGATTCAAAAGGTTCTTACAAACGCCAAAGCCAAAGGCGTTTGGTCACAAGTAAAATTCGATCATTTTCCTTTTTTTTTTTATTTAACTGAAACTGCAGAGAAGAAAAAAGACTTCCTTGTTCATTGGCTACCAAACTTTTTTTTAATCATGGGATTTCGTTTTGATTTTTTTTAATAGTGAAAACTATCTATAAAAAAAATTAGATATAATAGCTTCGGCCTTGTCCACTGATAGTGAGAGAACGAAATCCGGATAAATACCAATACCTATTACGGGTAGAAGAATAGAGATCAAAACAAATAACTCCCGTGGTCCAGAATCAAAAAAAGAAGAGTTTGGTGGGGCATTAAATAACTTGTACCCATAGAACATTTGCCGTAACATAGATAATGAATAAATAGGAGTTAATATCATTCCAATTGTCATTACAAAAATGATTAGGATTTTTGGCATTAAAAAAAACTTTTGGCTAGTAACTATTCCCAAAAATACTAAAAATTCCGCAACAAAACCACTCATGCCGGGCAGTGCAAGAGAAGCCATCGATAAGATACTGAATAGTGTGAATATCTTTGGAATTGGGATCGCCAGTCCGCCCATCTCGTCGAGATAAGCAAGACGTATTCTATCATAACTCGTTCCGGCCAAGAAAAAAAGTGCAGCACTAATAAACCCATGAGAAATTATTTGTAAAATGGCTCCGTTGAGGCCTGTATCGGTTATCGAGCCAATTCCTAGAATTATGAAACCCATATGAGATACAGAGGAATAGGCTATTCTTTTTTTTAAATTCCGTTGTCCAGGAGATGTTGAAGCTGCATAAATTATTTGCATGGTACCTACTATCATGAACCAGGGGGAAAATATAGAATGGGCGTGCGATAATAGTTCCATATTGATCCGAATCAATCCATACGCTCCCATTTTTAATAAGATTCCGGCTAGAAGCATACAAGTACTGTAATGTGCCTCTCCGTGGGTGTCTGGTAACCACGTATGGAAGGGTATAATCGGTAATTTGACAGCAAAAGCAATTAAAAATCCAATATAGAATATTATTTCCAGTGCCACAGGATACGATTGATTAACTAATGTTTCCCAATTTAATGTTGGTTCATTGGAACCATATAAACCGATACCCAATACTCCTATTAAAAGAAAAACAGAACCTCCTGCAGTGTACAAAATAAATTTTGTGGCTGAATAAAGGCGTTTCTTTCCACCCCACACGGCCAGAAGTAGATAAACTGGAATTAATTCTAATTCCCACATGATGAAAAAAAGTAAAAGGTCTCGAGAAGAAAATGGTCCTATTTGACCGCTGTACATCGCTAACATCAGGAAATGGAATAGTCGGGAATTCCGAGTAACTGGCCGAGCCGCTAAAGTAGCTAAAGTAGTGATAAATCCCGTCAGTAAAATAGGTCCTATGGAGAGTCCATCTATTCCCAACCGCCAGTCAAAATCAAAAAGGGTGATCCATTTATAATCCTCTTCCAGCTGGATTAATGGATCGTCCAATTGGAAATTATAACAAAAAGCATAGGTCATTAGAAGGAGTTCTAAGACACATATATATATTGTATATCCTCTAGTCACCTTATTGCTTCTATGAGGGAGAACGAAAATTAAAGAACCCGCGACTATCGGAAAAACTACAATTAGTGTTAACCAAGGAAAATTATTCGTGGTAAAGACAAGATACACTTGGCCCAGAAAAACTCGTGCTCGAAAACGAAAATATAATATATTCTTATACTTTCGTTTTCGAGCACGGGTTTTGTCGGTAATCGGTAAAAAAAGAAACCTTTTTCAAAACAAAACGGATTCAAGTGGGTTTTTGGGAACGTATCAATATCAATAAGCTAGACCCATGCTTCTAGTTGTTTCATGCCATAAATAAACCCGAACACTCAAGAAATCCGTTGGACAGGCGGATTCGCATCGCTTACAACCAACACAATCCTCTGTTCTTGGAGCAGAAGCTATTTGCTTTGCTTTACATCCGTCCCAAGGTATCATTTCTAATACATCTGTGGGGCAAGCTCGGACACATTGAGTACACCCTATACATGTATCATAAATCTTTACTGAATGTGACATTGGATCTATCAATTGAACTTTTTAATTTTCGATCTAGTCAATTTTGAAACATCGTATATTTAAATACCAGATGAATCAATGATTTACCAGAGTTTTTATAATTAACCCACTTCTGGATCAACTCCTAAGAGGGAACAAAGATACTTTGATTTCTTCCGGTTTCACAAACATGATCGAGGTTAGCGCATATTATATATCTTAAGACAAATTGATGAATATTATGATTATGATTTCTAAATACTACTTATTCAACAAAGTCGATTGATTGATACGAGTCGATTTTCTGTTACGATAAATTGACGAAACAATAGCTGATCCGATAGCTGCTTCAGCGGCTGCAATAGCTATAACAAAAATTGAGAAAATATCTCCTTTTAATTGTCGACTATCAAAAAAATCAGAGAATGTTACGAAATTTATATTAACTGCATTTACTATAAGTTCAAGACACATCAGGGCCCGAACCATATTTCGGCTCGTAATCAATCCATAGATACCAATAGAAAATAAATAGGCACTCAAAACAAGTACATGCTCGAGCATCATTGACCAACTCCGTACCAATTTCGATTCATTTCAATATGAACAATAATGCAAGTGATTTGATTGCTTCGAATATCCAAGTACGGAGCAAAAGAATCTATTTGATAATAGATCGAATACACAAATTTCTATTTTTTCTATTGATCTACGAATAGTATTCAACTAGACTTTAAAGAATTTAAGGGAAATGGATGTGATACCACATAAAAAAGTCGAATTGGAATTGTGATTTCTGTTTCGAGTTCTAAAGATTTGTTACTGACGAGCCACGGCAATTGCACCTATCAAAGCAACTAAAAGAATTATTGAAACGAGTTCAAACGGAAGAAAAAAGTCTGTTGATAAATGAATTCCAATTTGTTGACTATTACTTATCAAATCTTGTTCGATAATCTGGTTGGGTCGTGTAGTCCAAATAATCCCGTACCACGACGTATCTAGAATAGTAGCGATTAGCGAAAAAAAAATACTTGTACAAACCAGGGAAGTAAGCCCGTCACCAACAGTCCAAAAATTCAAATGAAAATCTTTGGAATAGTCTGAACCATTCATGAACATTACAGCAAATATGATTAAAACATTTACCGCTCCCACGTAAATAAGGAGTTGCGCGGCAGCTACAAAATGGGAATTTGATAGAATATAGAATAAGGATATACAAACAAGAACCAATCCTAAGGAAAAGGCAGAATAAATCGAGTTGGTAAATAATACCACTCCTAGACCTCCTAATATAAGACCTGAGCCCAGAAAAACTAAAAGAAAATCATGTATTGGTCCAGGCAAATCCATTTTATTAAACTAAGAGATAAATAAATCGAAATCTTGTTCATGACCTTATTGAACCGACCAGGCATTTTTTTATAAAACATTCCCAATTCCAATTGAATAAAATTCAAATCTATTAAGCGGGAATTGGTGCGGATACTGTTATTGGATCAATTTCGTTCTTTTCTTTATTCGAAATGTCAATTTGAAATTGAAGCTATATAATATAGTTCCAAAAAGCTTCGGTCTATATATTATTTCATTTCAATACAAATTAAGTTGTACTTCTCATCAACCAATCTATAGTTGGGATTTGGAGTTATTGTTCACGCAAAGAAAAAGCCTTATTCCTTTATACCAATATACCAAATATACCAAAAAGGAACCCTAGTAATTCGAAATTAAAGAAAAGGTTTAGTCATTTTTTCTTTGAGGCGAATTCAACACTGTTCGAATTGTCAAATCGTCAATTACTGACGTTGGTAACCGACCTAATGCAATTTGATTATAATTCAATTCGTGACGGTCGTAAGTAGCAAGTTCATATTCTTCAGTCATTGATAAACAATTTGTTGGACAATACTCAACACAGTTACCACAAAAAATACAAATTCCAAAATCAATACTGTAATTAAGCAATCGTTTCTTTCGAATATTTGTTTCAAATTTCCAATCAACAACAGGCAGATCTATAGGGCATACGCGAACACATACTTCACAAGCAATACATTTATCAAATTCAAAATGTATTCGACCGCGAAAACGCTCCGATGTGATTAATTTTTCATAAGGATATTGAATACTTACAGGTAAACGATTTGCTTGGGATAAAGTAATCATGAAACTTTGACCAATGTACCTTGCAGCTCGTATTGTTTGTTGACCATAATTCATGAAACCAATTACCATAGGGAACATATCGTGAATATCTATGAATAATTTGAGTTTCCTTCTTTCTCTTGTTTGAGACAAGTAGTGAATATTCTATTCTTTTTTTATAGCGAAAGGAGCTGGGAAGAGGTTGTTAATAATAAATTACCCAGAGAAATAGGTAAAAGAAATTTCCATCCAAGATTTAATAGTTGGTCCATTCTTAGTCTCGGTAAAGTCCATCTTGTTGTAATCGGAAAGAACAAGAACAAATAAGTTTTAGCTAATGTAATAAAGATACCAATTGTCATTCCAAAGATTCCATCCACTTTTTTTCTTTCAAATATCTCAGGAACAAATATGTATGGAATGGAAAGATTCCAACCCCCCAAGTAAAGAACTGTTACAAATAATGAGGAAACTAATAGATTGAGATAGGAAGCAACGTAAAATAAACCAAATTTTATTCCTGAATATTCGGTTTGATAACCCGCTACTAGTTCTTCTTCTGCTTCTGGTAAATCAAAAGGTAATCGCTCACATTCCGCTAGAGAAGAAATTAGAAAAACGATAAACCCTATAGGTTGACGCCACAAATTCCACCCCCAAAACCCATATTTGGATTGTGCCCCAACTATATCAACTGTACTTGAACTGTTAGATAATCATAGTCGGTGGTAACATTACGGTTCCCATCGCTATTACAAAACCGTACATGAGATTTTCACCTCATACGGCTCCTCAGGGCCACAAATAAATGTAAGGACGGGAGTTATCTTCATATGGTTATAGGATAGATAAAGTCAAAATCGAGTGGAGGGTCCCCAATTATACCACAGGAATTCTGTCTGCTCTAAGCATAAAAAAAGTATTTCGGAATTAATCTCATCCCTTAAGAATTTCAATTTTGCTGTGTTGAGTAATAACTTAATCAACCCTTCAATAAAATACTCCTTGTCGAAATATAAATAGATATTTCAACCCACCCCTTTTTTTTAGTTTCGATTACGAAAAAGAATTAGACATTCAACTAGTTCATGAATCATGACACGAATTAGATTTCATCAATATAGGAAAGAAAGAATAAAAGGATCCTTTCCTATTGGAATTGTATTTTTTTTTTTCTATTTTTTTGTTCCTATTCTTCTTTCTAAGAGAAAAGGGGGTTAAAAAAAAAAGGGGGGAAAGGATTATTTCGTTCCTGATAGTTATTTCTTTAACTAGTGGATAGGAGCATACTCTGGATCGGAATTGTGGGGAGTACTGCCTGATCATTTCTACCAACTTAAAGCCCCAATTAGTATTCTTTTTATGTTATGCAGAAGTATCCTTTTAGATAATTGACATAATCATAATCTACATTACTTAACCCGTTGTGTGTTTTTTGTTGTTCCTTCCTATCCACCCATTTTGTGTTTTCAACCCTTGTAATCCATATGTATTAGAATACATACACGCTAATGGAAATTCCATAAGGTTGGTCTTTTGAGCCCGCTTCAAGCTAGGATGATCGATCAACTAATCTTGGGGTAAGGGGCTTCCTCCACTTTTACTTTTGTTTACTTCCCCTTAATGCTTGTACATAGGAAATGAGACTTAAGCCACTTGTACTGCGAATTAAAAAGTTGTTTTCTTTCACTCATATATAACTATCAAATTTCTTTTATTAACCTAATTTATTAACCTAAAGAATAAATGAATAAAAAACAAAAGATCTCTATTTTTCTATTCAAGTTCTTTTTTTTTTCTAGAACGAAAAGAAAAGCAAAACAATAGGAAAATTAAAAGCTTAGGTTTTAGCGAATCGCACGTAGAGATATTGATAAAACACATAAAGTTAATGGTATTTCATAACTAATCGATTGAGCAGCAGCTCGCAGACCGCCTAAAAAGGAATATTTATTATTTGATCCATATCCTGACATAAGAAGTCCAATAGGGGCAATACTTGAAATGGCAATCCATAAAAAAATACCGATATTGAGGTCCGCTAAAACAAGGTTATAACTAAAAGGAATTACTGAAGAACTTAGTAGAATTGCTATGACTGCTATAGATGGTCCAATACTGAATAAACTACTATTTCCTCTAGATGGAAGAAGGTTTTCTTTGAAAAGCAGTTTTGTCCCATCTGCTAAAGCTTGAAGAATTCCTAAGGGACTGGCGTATTCAGGCCCAATACGTTGTTGTATTCCTGCAGATATTTCTCTTTCTAACCACACAATTACTAGGACACCTATTGTGATTGCGACGACCGGAGTCGAAATAGGGGCAAGCACCCACATGATCCCATAGACCTCTTGCAGGGATTCCAATCTGGAAAAAGAATTTATATCTTGTACTTCTGTTGTATCAATTATCATTTCAACGATCAACTTCCCCCATAATGATATCTATACTACCTAATATTGTCATAATATCAGCCAATTTCATTCTTTTAACTAACTGAGGAAGAATTTGCAAATTGATAAAACCCGGTGGGCGAATTTTCCATCTCCAAGGAAAACCGCTTTGATCTCCTATCAGAAAAATACCCAATTCCCCTTTTGGGGCTTCTACTCTCACATAAAGTTCTTGTTTCGTCAATTCAAAAGTGGGAGAAGGCTTTTTACTAACGAATCGATCTTCAAAATCATTCCATTCTGGATCGCTTTCTCTATCAAAACGTCGAATTTCTAAATTTTCATAGGGTCCCCCTGGAATTCCTTCTAAAGCCTGTTGAATAATCTTTATAGATTCCGTCATTTCACTGATTCGGACTAAATAACGAGCTAATGAATCTCCTTCTTTTTGCCACTGGACTTCCCAATCAAATTCGTCATAACACTCATAATGATCAACTTTACGAAGATCCCATTCTATTCCAGACGCTCGTAGCATTGGTCCGGATAAACCCCAATTTATTGCTTCTTCTCCACCAACAATGCCTACTCCTTCAACTCGTTCTAAAAAAATAGGGTTTCGCGTAATAAGTTTTTGATATTCAGCAACCCCCGTTAAAAAATAATCGCAGAAATCTAAACATTTATCTATCCAACCATGAGGTAAATCAGCCGCTATTCCTCCGATACGAAAATAATTATGCATCATCCGCATACCGGTGGCAGCTTCGAACAGATCATATACTAATTCTCTTTCTCTGAAAATATAGAAGAAAGGAGTCTGTGCACCAATATCTGCCATAAACGGACCAAGCCATAACAGATGGGAAGCTATACGACTCAACTCCAACATAATTACTCGGATATAACTGGCTCTTCTGGGTACTTGAATATTTCCCAAGAGTTCGGGTCCATTTACAGTTATTGCTTCGGTGAACATAGTAGCTAAATAATCCCAACGGGTTACATAAGGCAGATATTGTATAATTGTTCGGTTTTCCGCAATTTTTTCCATCCCTCGGTGTAAATAACCCAATATTGGCTCACAGTCAATAACATCTTCACCATCTAGAGTAACGATAAGACGAAGAACACCGTGCATTGATGGGTGGTGAGGTCCCATATTGACTATCATAAATTCTTTTTCTGTAGCTAGTATACTCATAGGTTTTTACTCGATTCATTCTTACATGAATTGTTGAAAACAACAAAAAGTTCATCAAGATTCAAAATCAAATAATTCGAAATTTTTTTTTTTTTTTTCAAATTAACGATTTTTTGACTCCCGAATATTCAACTTACTAATTAATTCTTTATAACGTACTCTATTTTTCTTTGACAAATACACTAGTAGACGCTGGCGTTTTTCCAAAATTTTCCGTAGACCCCTTTGAGATAAATAGTCTTTTCTGTGTAATTCTAAGTGTGAAGTAAGTCCCCGTATCTTATTAGTGAAACTTAATACTTGAAATTCAACCGATCCACAGTTTTCTTCTTTTTTTTCTTGAAACATAACTGAGACGAATGAATTTTTTACCATAAAAAGAAACCCTCTCTCCCTCCTTTTTTTTAATGAATTTTACTGATTTAGCGATAATAGTACTAGTTACTTGAATTTGATATATACAATAAAATCTTAAGTTCGTTATGAACCTGTTAGAAAATCAATAATCAATCCAATTTTCAATTTGACTGGGATCAAAAAAGATGGTATATTTCTGCAAAACAGAAAAATTGGATCTAAAAAAAAACGGCTTCTTGATTCATTTATGGATCTAATTAATATGTATGCCATTAAATTGGTATCTTGTATCAGACTGGAATGGAAGACATGTATCCATTTCTTTGTTTTCGTGTCCCAAACATGGACATGGTCGATAGGAAAAGCACACTATTAATGAATTTTCAATGGTGGATACATATGTACCCTTACCATACTGAAACGACTCCCATTATTGGTATTAAACCAATAGCGATTCATACAAATTAAATCTTCTAATCGAGAATTGGTCCAAATAAAAAACTTTAATTTAATTTGTTGATTTTTCTCTCTAGAAAAATCTTTGTTTTTATCCAAAAAGCAACCCCCGTTTTTTACGTTAGTACAAAATAATGGATTTCTCTCCATACCGTTTTGATTCTTCGAATTGAAACAAATTAGGGTTGTTAATTCTCTACGATATTTAGGGAATAAAATATTTTCAGGAACAAGCAAATCATAATGATTTTTGTTTCTATTTCCAGTCATTTTTTGATGTTTTGCAATAAATTCATTAAAAATTTTTTTATCAATATAGCCCCTTTCGTGGTATCTTTTAGTAATTCTGCGCTTATTCTTATGAACCAATGAAATACCTATGATTTGATATATAAAAAATTGGCCATCATTTTTTATAGACAAACGCCGGGGTTCGATAATAAGCATTCCCCCTTTCGTCAATTCTGTAAGAGCGAAATCCTTCTTAGTGATCAAAATAGCCAAATTAATTTCTCCTCCTTGAATAGAGGCTATAGTAACGTCGCTAGGATTTATCAGTCGAACCGGGTGACAATATACTTTCATATCATTGAGTATTTTTTCCCTGAAAGAAACAGTACCTCTCCATCTCAATTGCAAACACAAATATTTTTTTAGGAAGAAATCAAGTTGTACGTCCGTTTCTCTCTCGTATTGCTTTTTCTTTATACGTTTTTTCTTGTCCGATCTCGTAGAATTTTCTTCAACATCCTTTTCGTGGTTTGAGAGAACTGATCCAAGACTTACTTGGTTTTGTGCATCTGATTCCGGATTTCCTTGGTCTGCGAGCTCTTTTTCTTCTTGACTTTGATTCGATAATTCAAGATATTCTTTTTGGTTGGATGATATAAAAGGATACGCTTCTTTTTTTCCGGTTAGAATTTTTTTACCATTTCCATTAAAGTTGAAAAGAAGTAATTTGATTGGTATGGTCCATGGTTTTGTTCTATATGCATTAAAAAGTAGCGAAAATTCTGGAAAGAACCAAGGCTCCAGATTTGATATAGGACAACTTAGTGTTTCTTCATTCATTCCCATCCAATCCAAAAGTTTTTTTTTTTTGTTGGATGGGTTAATTTCTTTATCTTGATGAATTGTAAGATAAAAAGGGCCTCCTTTATTAATTGCATCAATTTTTTTAGAATTATCAGACCCAATCTTAGTATTTTGCTTACTGTTGGTACCAGTATCCATATCAACCCAGGCTTCAATATTGACCTTATTTCGAAGATAAAAATTAAGAATTCTCCAATCAAAATATTTTCTATACAAAAATTTGTCCATATCCATAATATCATCTTCTCCTAGATAATTATTGATAGGGATACCTCCCAGCATAGCAAAAAAATTACCTTTCTTTATATTGTAATTATAATAATACTCTTCTTTATTATTTACTTGGCCTAGTGATCTATCAATATATGAGTCTTTCTTATCTTCATAATTAATCGATTTATATGATAAAAGATAATATCTATAGTGTTTTTTAAAATTCGATTTTTTATTATGTAATGAGTATGCTTCAAAAAAATGTTGTTTTTCGCAATGAGTTAATCCGTTTTTTTCATATGAATGTCTTTTAGTCAAATCATTATTTCGAGCCATACAGCGTTGATGGGCTCTATTTCGCCATTCTTGTGGTACTAATCTAGCCCATTTAATCCGAGAGAAATCATATTGATAATGATTGCTTAACCGGGTTTTCCATAGATTCCTTCCAAAATGCCAAAAAGTTTTATGTCTTAATTGGTAATTAAATATTCTGTGTTTGTCAAAAAAATATTTTATTTCATTATTAAGAAATAGAGATGTTACGTGATATTGAAGAATACGCCTTAAATTTAAAAATAAAAAGTTAAAAATTGGGGCTTGTAACAATTTGTAAAATACATATGCTTGTGATTGTGAAAAAGAGGATAAATTACAAGAAATCTTTGAATTCTTATTACTAATTTTCAAAAGTGATTTTTTGACAGTCGAAATAAAGTGAATTCTGTTTTGATTTGTTTTATTAATTATTTCCGGATTTTCTTCATTATTGTGGATGTTTTTCTCAAAAATTTTAATTTTTTTTCTTGTTGATTCACGAAAAGATTTTGCATTGATTCTTGGAATAGTAAGGGTAACTAAAAAAAAATTTCTGTATAGCTTTTCAATAAAAAATTTTACAAAAAAATAGGATTTACGGGTTAATCGAGTATTTCTTTTTTTGAATATCTTCAAAATCTTTTTTGATGGGTCTAATATTTTAGCAGAATAAGTTGGTTTGTTCGAACTGATTTGAGTTAGCGAGCCCTTTTTATTTTCTTTTTTAATTTTATATATTTGATTTCGTATTCTGCTTGTTCTAATAGTAAGAGCTTTCATTTTTTTTTCGGTCCGGGAGAAATTTGGCCAATCCATAACTGGAATTTCAATAGACGATTCGTGAATCTTCTGATTACTGAGTATCGAATTTTTTTGAATTTCACCCAATTCATCGATTTCTCTCAAGTTTCTTTTTGAAAGTTCTTTTTTTTTTCCTTCTTTGAAGACCCTTAAAACTTTTAAAAAATTTGTTTTCAATATTTTTTTTTTTAGTTCTTTAAAAATGGGTTCAAAAAACGAACGTCGTTTTCGGGGAGAACCAAAGGGCATTTCAGTTTCCAATCCCAAAGCTGTTAAAAAACAAAAATCGGCTTTTTCTTCACTTTTTGCATCTTTCTGCGAGGTTTGTATCTTAGTCTTAGATCTGTGCCAGGGTTTCAGACGAAAAGGGAATAGGATCTTTATCTGAATACCTTCTGTTAACCAGTTTTTCGGAAATTCTGTTTCAGATAAATTAACACCACTATAAGTGCACTTAACATAAATTTCCCGCCTCCAATCCTTAAAATCCTCGGACCATTCGGGATCTTGGAATAATAGTATTCGAACCAAATTTTTAGCTATTATCAATGAAGGTAATATAATATATTTTCTAAGAATCGATTGAATTATTAACATAGAGCTTCTTAATACTCGAGTAAGAAAACGCTTATCCCAGCCTTCCGCTTGTTTTATACGTACTCTTTCTTGTGTTGTGTATCTTTCCTTTTTTGTCTTCTTTTTTGTTTTTTTATCCAAATTTCTTGGCTTTTCGTTTGTATAATCGACAAATTTGTGGTCGTTATTTTCCCACATCCAATTTCTAAAAATTACTTTTATCAGTCCGGAAATATCAAAAGACAAATAAAAGGGTTTGTCTATTCTGTTCAAAAAAATAGGGGAATGGACATTTGCTTGAACCGGTTTCCAAATAACAGTTTTACGTCTTTGTGCGCGCATGGAACCTTTGATTATATATCGACGAAAATCCGATTGTTCCAAATAATGTGGCAAGGTCACATCCTCTTTTGTTTGATGATCAACAGAAACCACTAAAGGTTTGGCTTTTCGTGAACGAAACGCATGCTCCCCTCTTAGATTTTCGTCGTATTCTCCCAGTTCTTGGTCTAAAGAATTGATTAATTTGTATGACCACCGGGGAACCCTTTTACTAATTTCTTTTATCGACTTTTTTCGAAATTTTTGACCATTGGGATCGCTTATAACTGCATCGAATAAAAAATTTAAAAATTTTATTCGTTCTTCTGAATTGATTTGTTTTCGCTCGTGTTCTGTAAATAAAGACCCTGCCTCCTCTCTTGAAAATGATTTTCGATTAACGCTGTCTATTGTCTGGTCAAATTTGGCATAATCATTAAAAAGAATTATATTGTGAACCTTATTTATCCAAAGCATTCCTATCTTATTTTTGATATAAGTTTTATTTAGAATTACGGGTGAAAATTCTTTTTTGAGTCTTCCACGATAAGGCCCGTGTAATAAAGGATCATATATTTTAGGTAAGTTTTTTTTTTTAGTCTCATCATTGTACAATCGAGTTCTTTTTTCGAGTATATCTAGAATAATAGATCTCTTATCTAAACCTTCGATTCTATTTCGTAACTCCTGGGTTAAGTTCTTTCTTTTTTGGTCATTAGTGCAATTCCAATGTGTATAAAGTACATGATAGGATAGTTTTTCTGTTGTGAAAAAATAAATTTTTTTCGTTATCATTTCCAAAAAAGTTGACAAACTTGCTGGATACGTAAAAGAGATCCTTTCTTTTCCATCACTTCGACATGTATAAAAAAAATAATGTGACATTTCATTTTGAACAGCATTTTCAAATCTATTATTTTTTTTATA